CAAGCCGTATAAAGGCTCAAGCCCTTGTTTTTTTAAAAAACACAATTCTTTCTGAGATGGCCAAACTTAACCCTGACAGATCGGCCTTTTGGTATGAGTACCGAGAGTCTCTGCTGCGTAACGCAATCCTTCACCGCGATCGACTGACTGAATACAGTCTTCCAGTCTTAACTGAAAGGCTGCATGAATTGCGGGAATGCGGTAAAAAATCTGTCCTTTACTCTCTCTCAATTAATGAATACCCAAAAAAAAGGAATTTGACAATCTTTTTAAACCCAGTCGTAATAGGTAATCATTATGCCTTTGCAATGTTACTTGGTTCTGTAATTCCTTTTTTTTGTTTTTCATTGTTGTATAGTAGCCCAGTTCCACTGTCTTTTAATCGTAATCAAAGATGTTTTCTTGAGTGAGTTTCTTTTAAAATCGAAGAACCTAATGGATCGAATTTGAACTCCGAGTGACCGGACAGCGGACCACCCGGCGACAAAGTGGTTGGATCCACCAACCACGAAGGGAAAGTGATTCTCATGAAAAGTAAATGCCTTGAGAGAATCACTTTGCCTGTTGCCTTCGAGTAGCATCGATATCCTTTCTAGTGATCTTAAAATCCTAAGAAGACACATGCAGTTGACCGTGGGGAGAGTTTGTGAGCTGCAACAGCAGATAAATTTTGGTAGCAAAGAAACCCGAAAGTCCTAATATTATATTGAAATTGGACCATAATGGATATCCAAATCCATAGATATCCCCATATGCCATTGTGTTAAAATTAGCATATTGGCTATAGGTGATAAACCAAAATAGTTCATGGTGAAGGTTCAAAAATCTTCCCCTTACACCTCTTTTCGAAGAGGATCGATCTGAAGGAAGGGCTTTCCAGGTGGGTTCCCACTTTAACCCTTGACACAAGGGAGTGGTTAGCATACCAGGACAGTACCTCAGAAGTAAGTCCTTCGCTGACAGCATTCTATCAGATATTCTCCGATATGCTCTGTCAGGAATATATATTGGCGATATGATAGAACGCAATCGCAATATATATCAACCTTCTTTGCAAGGCGGGTAGCCCCCTACATAAACTCAAATATGATAAAAAAATGCGTACTAGCATATCAGCCTTATCGTCTTTCACCATCATCATTCTACGGTGAAATGCAGGAATTATCTTTTGATATCCTGCCCTCAAAAGAGATACCGGCACAGGTAATAGGCTATGAGGCTGTTTCACACCTGCATACGCTTGTTGTAAACAGACCGAGGCCTGCTTTAAATAAAGTGCGGTAAACAGGGGACCTTAGATAAATTACCTGCTTGGCGACGAGGTAAGCTCCAATACAATTTTCCTTGGTTAGACCATCAGCTACCACTAGTATAATCTTCTTATAGATTGATACTATTAGTGCAAGATTTTCCAAAATCTTGTGCCGGTCTCAAGGATAGAAGTTTATCAAATGGATATCGGGTAGGATTCATATTAGTTTCCTAATGTGCTTCCTAGCCGGTACGCCCTGCCCTGGCGCGACAGCCAATTCCAAACCTGTGGTATTAGCTTACCGCTGGACTGGCTTCCGCGTCACCGTCCGATCCCACCGTGAGGTGGATATCTATAAGAAACTTCTACCTTGAAAACGACCAAGACTCGCCTAAACGGCTGTAGAAACAGCCGAGGGGAGGCACCTCTTCTAACCAAGAAAAGGACTCTGAGTGTCATCAGAGTGAGGTTAAATAACCAAATATAGAGATGGGTAAGACCCGGACTGAGTCCGCCATCTCACAACCGGTCATTCGCCTCGCGGACACCGGATGCACTTCATTGTGCGAAAACGCTTGAATAAAGCGAAGCTATAAAGGCGAGCAGCCCTTATAGCAATAGCAAACGGCCTACTTATAGCCCTTTCCCCTTTATTCGGGGACTTCAACGACGAGCCTTACAAGCTCATAAAATGGCAATTCTTCACGTTTTCCTCAGCACATAGGACTAGGGGGGAATGAATTCTATTACTTGATTGATACTTGATTGACATTGAAAGATATGTGTACCACACCGAACAAGCAATATGCCGATATGCTTGATGTACCAGCCAAGCCAGCTCGACCGTATACAGTATAAGGGATTCGCCTTTGCCTCAGACAGAAGAACAACGGATTGAACAGGACAGGACAACCGGGAAGGGAAGCCTGACATAGATATTGATTTGAACAAAGGAACTGAAACCGGTACCAGAAACCAAACAAGAGATGGAATTTTGAATTCTATTTTCGTCTTATTGTAGGTCGGTCATCTGTTCAATCCATTTTAGACAGAAATCGTGTACTGATTGCCGATATGCTAATGCTGTATATAAGATTAGGTACCAGATTGGGGTAGACCTCTCTCTCTGTATCATACTCCATGCTAACTCATTCAGTTAGGAAAATAGCTGAGCGGAAAGATCTAATACAAGGACTATCTATTCTTAACAAAGCATTTGATCTTTCAGACGAATGGGCAATCTCATTAAAATCCCTCCATCGAATCCAAGCGGATCCACCCGAAAAATAAGTAGCCTGGATTGCATTGGCAGCATTCATATCGGAAATAGGAAAAAGAATAATAACGATCCCCGTTCTTTTGTTTCATCGCACTCATTACATACTAATTGAAAGGCCTGAACAAGCTCACCCATGAAAGGTCTGTGCGATGCCTCTGGTTGAACACAGATTGAAGCAATAGCTGCAACTTTTGCAAGACTATCAAAAGGAAAATAAGGCCGGGTCTACAATCGATTCCAAACCTTCTTTACTTGTGAGGAGTGCTGGAAAGGTGGGGGGGTTTTTTCCTGAGCAAAGGAACACTTTTCCTTCTTCACATATAGCTGGTTCTCTCGCAGCTTCCCAAACACTAGTTTCAAATGCTCCATGTGTTCCTCCAACGTGGAGCTGTACACCACAAAATGTCATCGAGGTAGACCACAACGAACTTGTCGAGATAGTCATGGAATACCTGATTCAATTCAAAAAGGTGCAAAAGGTGGCTGGCGCATTGGTGAGACCGAAGGGCATAACAAGGAACTCAAACGCCCCGTAGCGGGTGACACAGGTTGTCTTCGGCTCATAAGAACTGAAATCCGCTATTTCTTCGTATGCTTTGGTTTTGGCACCTGCGTCAAAGGCACGAGAAAAGAAAGCCCTTTCTCACCTTTCCTTCTTAAATAATCGATATGAAAGCGCTTTCATAGGCCACGTTGACTAGGTTGATCTTTAATCATCAAATCACGAGTTTCATTCCCCCTTCGTGATAGTATAAAACTTCGCTATCTTATGCCCGAAAAGTGCTCTTCTTGAGCGATCCATTCTATGAGCGGGGCAGCTAGTAGAGAGCAAATCTCCATTTTTTTAAGCCGGTCCCATTGATCTAATCAAAGCTTGGTACGATCAGGCTCATTTGGCTGAGATCTTGCCTGGAAAAGGCAAGGTCAGTCTATCACTCTTGCTGAATCCAGCTTATACTTCTTCGCTTCAGTCATGTATTCCCCTTTTGGATGGACTTTTCCTAGGTCAGGTAGGTAGAATAACCTTTGCAGATAAACTTCCCCGATTCACAGGTAAAGACTAAAGAAAGGCGCCTTTAGCGGGCACACAAAAGAGAGCTTTTTCAAAAAATCGAGCTAGGGGGTCTTCCTTTACCAATGGGTCCATAAGAAGTATATACTACCTCCTAAAGAGGGCTCATTTCCTTGGACTTGATCCAGGTGTTCAGAAGTTTCATACTGTCACTCTACCTCAAAGGGCTTTGTCCCTACCAAGTCAAAAGATTAAGATCTAGGGCTAGCCGGACAATTAAAACTTTCTCGACAAGCTTGATCCCTGATGAGCGTAGAAACAAGATTTTCGGCTCATTTTGGGCCGGGGCGGTTGTTAACTCCCGTTTTTCAGGCTACAAAATGTCTTTTTGACCAATCCGCTTGAGCTAGTGGAGGAACCGAACCAACATGGAATTACACCTTTTTGAGCTAGTCCAGATTGCTTTGATAAAGATTTACCATTTCTGTTTCCGAATATCCCTCTGGAAAGACACTTTTCGCCTCTACGTAAACGGATGAACAATATGGGATCAAAAACATCATATAGTTAGTTTGGGATACTGAAACCCAACCTTTGAAGTAGGGCCTGAAACAAAGAAGATAAAAAAACAAAACTATGGAGCCTAGGAGTTTCAAGCTTAGCTCGTCTTTCCTGCTATTCAATCATCCTCCCTTACTGTTTTCAACCGGGAAAACGCGAACTTGTCCGATTTGGATGCCAGTTTGTTTAGGAAAGGAAGTGGACTTGCAACCGGGGAAAATGAAATTGGATTTGAACCAAGCCCTTTTTCCCTAGCTTCCCTTCAAACTTGGGTAACGACCTTCTTCTCCAACGTAGCTATGCCTATGCCCCTTGAAAGCGATCGCTTCTAGAATAGAACTCAAAGCCCCGATGTTTAGTAGAAAGACTTCGGTCTCACATTGCTAGTTGCGTGTACTTGGAACTTCGATTGGCTTAGGCGAGCATGGGCAATATCCTAAACGACCTCTCGCGGATCTAACTCTAACCAATCACTGTCAGTCCTTCTGTCGTTCCCTTCTCGTTCTTACTTAGATTGGGTTGGTCTTCGTAATGGGTAATCAGACCGGACCCCCTTATGAAAGAAGCCATCCCGGCAGTCAAAGCTCTTCGAAACCTTGGATTCTTATATTAGTCCCACCTTGCCTAATGCCCTTTCTAAAGGCCCCTCAAGCACGTAGCCCCAAGCGTCATGCCCTGAAACCGTTGGTTGAGACGATCTTTCTTATCTGTTAGCAGGATGAAAGCCAAAAAGAACTGGAATTCTAACACAGGCACGCTCACTAAACTGACTGACTGGCCTTACTGAGTTAGGTTTGTATGTAAACGCTATGCCCCTTCACCTACTAAAGGATCTGCTACCGGATTGCTGCGCTTCTCAGGGCCCTCTTGGCAATAGTGTCGTTTCTTATGTTCTGCCTTGATGAGTGGGGGAAGTAGCCAAATTAGGATATCACTACGGGCAACTACAGCGCAGGAAATTAGCGATCCTAAAAAACTAAGCTCTCATGATCACTCGTCTAGATCTCATGCTTTCTGCACTACATATTTTAGGCTTTATTTTGCTTTTTCGTAGTTTTTCTCTTTTTTTGAAAAAAAGAGCAGACTCACACTTGATCTTTCGATTTTTATACAGATTTCTTTTCTTTCTACTCTATTTATTTTGCTTTTATGTAAGAATCCCATTTTTTTCGAGCTTTGGTCTTTTTTTGACTTTTGGTTTCGCTTTTCTAATTTTGAATGTGGGGGGAGGGCGCTTTACCTTCTTTTTTGGCATAGACAGACCGGGGATCCCTTTATATGGTCTTTTTCCTTGAGTCAGGACCTCGGGCTATGGAGCCTGGTTTGGTCCTAGACTTGTGCCCGGTTTTCGGGACCTGTGTTCGTGATCGGGCGTGTGGGGACTGGTTGGACGTATTCTATATAGAAAGAGAAGGCACCGCACCAGGGGGAAGGCCTTCAGGCACTTTCAAGTCACCTCGAGCGGGCGTTAATGACTGACCGAAGGCAGAAGGCATTGGTACGTACTGACTCGCCTGCGCTTGGCGAAGGGATATAGGCTTTGTGCCAGAACTGATTGCACTAAGGCAAGCAACTAGTGAAGATGCCGAGAATCGGCCGATCTAGAGTACGGTCTAATCAGTCCTAGCTTCCTAACCTTTCCTAGTACTAGTAGGAAGGGGGACATATCCTGCCATAGACTTTCTTATTTTATACCACACAGGATTGCTGTAACTGGTACAGGGGCGGGACAACTAATCCTTCTAAAGGAATAAAACAACTGCTACTGCAAGCCTTGAACTTTCAGGAGACTCTTTTTCAGATGAGCTGGACCGGGAATCCATATTGACATCAAAGAATGAACCAAGCAATTAACGATCTTACAGGTATATGCCATAGGAAGATGTAGCTTATGAATGCCTTTTTACTAAATCGGCCATTGAGCCAGAGTCCTGCACTCAAGAGAGCAAGTCCGGAACTCCATAACTAGAGGAATCGGGACAGACTGATAGAGCATACCCGGAATGAAGAAAAGAAGGACCAGATGGGCTCAACGCGGAGCAAGCAAGAATACTTATTTACAATTCTAGTGACGGAGAGAGGGAACCAGTATCGAATAAGCAAAAGAAGGAAACCAGTAAACAAGCAAGACAGCTAAGCAGGAATCGAGATTGATAGGAAGCAAGCAACTGATTGATTGCGCATAGCATAGCCCAAGGAATAGGAAAAGCGGGAATGGCAATAATGGAAGAGCGCTTACAGTTAGATGTGAAGGCTTGGCTTAAAAGCGGAGTTAAAGTTACAATCAATTGAGAGACGAGCAAGGACCGTGAACCCGCCTAGCTTGTGGAAGACTATGCCGCCAACCCGTGTGGCCATAACCAGAAGAAGTAGTTTGTTGAATAAGACCTATATCAGTATCGAAAGTGCCAGTAAAAGCCTTTTTGAAAGACAGATGGAACTGGAGGAGCACTTGCTGCCTGAAACCGGCTTTCCATAGTAGCTTTAGAGTGCGAAGAAAGTAGGTTCATAATGAGAAAGGGATTTGCTCAGTTTCCATTGCGGGCGGGTCTACTGCTCTTACCGCCGATGCTGCGCCCTTAGCCCCCAAAGGGAGGTGGTAATAAACCTTCCGCTCAACAGCTATTTTGATTTCCGAAAAAGACTTTCTTATGAAAGAAAGAACTTCGAAACGATCATGCCAAAGGGAACAAATAAAGGCATCACATAAGGAATCGGACAACCTCCCTCTTAATTAACACTTTTTTTTAGGTTTAAAAAGCTTTCATCGCGGCCACCCCCTTCTGAATTTACCTACCCGATCCTACTAGGCTGACTAGCGCATTGCTCTTAGATTCGTAGCTTTCCCTCTAGTCTAGCTCATAGCCAACTCTCATCCCCGGTTTACCCGCTCATAGTTCTTGCTCTATCCGCGCACTTCTTTCATCCGAGGGTAGAAGCCTTAGGGAGGAGTGGATTAACATTCCGACGCTTGAGGGACTGATTTAGGAGTCATTTCTTTCCATTGATCGGATAGGCGAGAGTTTCGCTCTTCTTTATGGAAGAGAGCGGCTTTCGGTTCCTGTTATTGGTATCGACCTACTTCGTTTAGTGCCGGATGGATTTCAGCAAATTGGTATGAGCATTTTGAAGCTATTTCATCTGGTTTTGGGGATTAGAAAAACCGTTAAGGGAAAGCAGCTTCTCCAAGGTGCCTGTTTGAAGCAAATGGCTACTTCTCAACTAACTGGAAAAGTACCCTCACAGGTCAAGGGGCTTTTGATTAAGAGAGAGAGGGGCAGGAAAGACGGGAGAATATCCAAACCCGAATCAAAGACAGGCACTCGACTCTATATACAAGAAAATAGTGAACTAAGGGGATCACAACGGCGAAGGGGGCCAATCGAGGAGACTGGAGGAGCTGGATGCAGCGATTCGGAAGTAGCGAATCGTCTTCTTTGCAGTTTTTCAGGGGAGTGGCTATCAAGCCCAAAATTCCTTTATTCGGCTATTCAGATAATTTTGTATAGAAAGTTGACTTCTTTCTTCATTCAAGTAAGATAGTTGATCGAGAAAGGTCCTCTTCCACTGAGAAACTAAGGAGCGAAAGCGATGTGCTCCGATGAAAGCCTTGCGGGTCTAACGCGGCCCTTTACTCAATGAATAGGAAATATGACCACACACAATAAGAATCCCCGCGATCTGGGGCATGAAGCAGTTGGCTCTCCATGGGAATTCTCCATAGCATGACTAGTTAAAGCAATCAAATTGATTGAGACAAGCAAGCGGGTTCCCCATGACGAATCAATTGTGTCGGGCGAAAGAAAAGGCCGGGGCAGGAATGCGGTAGGCAGTGGTCCTATGAATAGGTTGACTAAGATAATAGAAAGTCTACGGTTAGGTTAAACAATATCCAACAAAGACTGTAATTACATACATACAGAACATAGTCATAGCGGAAACTATCAAAACGAGTAAGCTAGGTTGCCTATGCCAAAAGCCTGTCTGCTCCTAACAAGTCTCAAGATAGAAGTGACTTTCTAATAGTATGGCTGGAATCAGGTTCTCCTATGCTAATGGAGGGCTGGCTTTCCGCCTTTTTTTAGTTATCTCAAGAAGTTACCGTCAAAGAGAGAGCCATGGCTGCTCACACATTGTTAGAGCGGGAAGGGTTTATCTTCATTTCGCGTTGCATGAACCTTTCTATGGGTTGTTTGGCTATTAGATTCGCACAGACAGGCAGCAAAGAAAGGGCTTCTAGCCTACTAGTTAAGTAACAGCAGTTGTGTTTTCTTAGAATCATCCTCAGAGGGAGCCCATTACAGCACCGGGATACAAAACATAAAGGCAAATCATTGTAAAGTCTTATCGTCAGGTTTGAGACTAAGATTCGAGCATTTAATCGACAGAATTTGCATTTAAAGCCAAGATGGTGTAAGTGATTCATAACTAATCTTCCCTTCGTCGCTGTAAGTGGAATGCCCTAAAACTCTTCCTGAAATAGGGACTCGAAATCTAATACAGCCGTTAGGAGAGATCCCGGCAGAAGATGATGCCAACTTTGGCATTCAAATTCACTAGTATTCTTCGCAACAAGTCTTATTCCTATTGCTTCTAGTCCCATTACATACCTTTGATAGCCATTTCAAATCTATCTATCTATTTGAGAACAAATCCTATGACCACATTCTCCTTTGAGTTCCGATCTGACATTCATTCAGAAAGCGAAGAACTTACTTATTAATCTATATATGTATAGTTAGAAATCTCGGATTTTATTTGAACCAACGCTCATCAACGGATCACGACGTGAACTGTCAACCGATCTACCACCGAGCTACCGAGTTTACGAGTTGAAGGAGCGATAGCCTATGAAAGCAGATAAGAGGCTAGTCCCATGGACGAGGGAAAGGCGAAAGCCCTATTAAGCTAGGATGAATCATCTAAGTTCCCTATGGCCGGTTGGAGACACGGAATGGGGGAAGCGGGAAGGAATGAAATCAGCCAGCCGTTGACTAGCCAACCAGAAAGAAATTTCTAAAGAAAGAAGCCAAAGCGACGTACCTACCGAATTCCACGACTTCGCCAGCCAAGCATTATGTTCCAACACCGGCCCCCCACTCGTACTGATACTGATTGTGCTTTCCATGTTTGCTTTGCCATATTCTGTATTCCGTATGTAAGGTCTTGGTCTTACTTAATTAGTATAGTTAGTTTCATTGATTGCGGATTGCGTTTCTACGCTTTCAAAAAAGTACGTTTTTTGGGATGTTCATGTCCGCTCCGTGACAACAGATACATTTACATAAAGAAATTCTTTGTGGACCGACCAAGCGGTAGGGCCTCCCATGTGGCGCACCCTCAGACCAATAGAAGGGGATTTCGAACTAAGCTAACGAAGGTGATTCGCTCCTCTTCAGTATCTGTATATCCGCATCTTCCTCATATGTAGTTTCTATGCCTTCAGAAAGGCCTATTATTGATCCACCATACTTCCCCCCCATATGATGAGAAAAAGCTATATCGGCTCAAAATTCGGACATATACAAGAAGTCGTGAACTCCAGAAAGGAACTCAAGCAAAGAGACCATAGAATGGTACTGTGAAAGCCTAGGGCTAATAGCAAGACAGGGAGATTCGTAGAGAGATGTGCTATACTCTGGATATTTCCTCACCATCATATTGTTGATTCCAGTTACCATCAGATTGAATGAAAGGGATGACCAGAGATATATGCTCACAAAGTGCTTTGCCTGTAATCGATGGCAGAAAGACTAACTCCTCCCCTTCTCTTAGCCCAATCCGTTAGACAAGGGTGCGGTTTTGCGGTCACTCGTTCCTCGCTTTTGCCACAAATGGCACCTACATCTTGTGGGCAGGTTCTCATCTTTGGGGCCTGCTTGCTCTCACCCGATAAAGCGCGATACGCGAAACCAAGATCGATATAAGATATTGGACGGTCTTAGGGGCCCACGTAGCCCATGCCGGCCTTGCTTGAAAGTCCCACTTATCTTTCATCCATCAACCTTTTTTTCCTGACTTTTAGCGGTAGTCAGCTGTCCTTGGAACTATCGCTCATGACTGGATCTTTATCCATACCGAATCCAAAAATGGATTTCTGATCCGATCCAATCGAGAACTTCTCCCAATCAACGAGGATGACGCTTCTAGGCAATATGCCACCGATGACTACCACTGCAGGAGCAAGTCTGAGTGAAAGAACGAGTGTAATACTTTCTTAGAGAGGGAGGCAACTGAAGCTAGTCGGGTTTAGGTCTGATATTTGCTTGCCTGAATCTATCAACAGGGCTTTCATAGGGAGGTTTTTCTTCAAGTTATCAAGTGATAGTGGAATTACCAACAAAATACCAGACTCTCTGGACTGGCTTTCTCCAACCAAGATAGGGTTTTGTCCTTTCCGCTAGGACTGGTCTAAATGCGCTGGATTGATGCACCGGTAGGGACGACCAAATGCCTAGCCGTCGGGGGTTCTTCCATCATATCAATCAAGCTCAGTCTCCCAACAGCAACAACCAATCCGGGCGGGCGGAATGGCGCCTATACTCGGTCAATGGAGTCAACTGCTGGGACTGGCATTGGATTCGGCCGCCAGTTGTTTTGCTATTGGTGGCACATGGTCCCTGTATATGGAACTGGTCAGAGAACGAATAGACGCGGGATCGATCTATAGGCTCCGAATATCCAGTTTTGGATCTCTCTAACGGGACTGGAACGGGCGAAGCCATTGGATTGATTGGGCGAGTTAGCCCAACAGGAATGTGGTCGTCTAGATCGTACCTGCGGAAAGATTAGGTGGACCCCTATACATTCATTGATTAGACCGAAACCAATCGAAGCCATGCGATCGATCGAGCTACCCGCATTTGAGTTTTGCTTTATCAAGCAGGGGCTTAGCCGCTTGTTTATATTATCTTTCTGGCAGCATTGGGAAAAAAAGAGACAAAACATCGAATGGCTAAAAAGCCCTATTTATGTATGTGGAAAGTCTATACTTAACACACCGACTCAATTGGAAGCTGAATCCTCACAGGGTTCGAAAGCTTCGAAACCCCTTTTACTACACCACACCTGCTACCCACTTTCTTTGTTATTGGTTCAAAAAAGCCTAAACATTCCTTTTCTTATTCTTACTCTGCTTCATCCTATGGCTGCTCTTTAATATGTTCTAAAACCGCCAACCCTTGTTGTTACTTATTCCTCGGCGGAGGATAGAGCTTTTATTATTCTGCTTTCCTATGATATGGATTTGGTGGATTCTCCTGTGGTATCGACTGCCTTCGTTCGGCTGAGACTTCCGCGTCTGCGGATTCTCTAGTAGCTGCTCTAGCGTCTGCTTCGTCGGGTGCTGAATCGGATGCTTTATCTGCGCGGTTTGAAACTCTTTGGAAAAGAAAATGCTTTGCCCAGGAATTCTAGGTTGAAAGCCCTTTCTGACCAAAACCAGGAACGAAAGTCTTGATCCTAGGCTTTGGAATCAATCAAAAGAGCCCGAGCCGAGTAAGGATACAACGCATCAGTATAAGCTGCTACAGCATCAGGCAGGGCACCGGTACTTTCCAGACCTGAATCTACAAAAGATAGAACCGAAATAAGAAGCCAGGGAGGCCTTATGGTAGAAGATAGGTATGCAGGGGTTCTGGGTCTATTATAACCAGAAGGGGGGAGAACGGATTTTGGGACGTGTCTGTCCCACAGTCTGGTGAAATGTACGACCTCCAACTGAACCTAGCCCAAAAGAGTGTAAGCGAGGGATTAAAAACCTAGTTGATCACTTAGAAAGTCAAGTAGAAAATCTTATTCTATTTTGATTCCCAACATGCAGAAGTACAAAACCAATTAACATAGAAACTAGAGTGAGTTGGAACCTGATGATCTTCGAGGCCGAAGGGAGCTAGAGTTGAAGCTGGCGCGGGAACAGTAGGAGCGAAAGCCACTCGACCAACGGGAGAGGAGCGAAGGAGGGAGAATGAATCCCAATCCAGTGCTATTGAATGGTATAGAATCCGCTCTTAGCAGCAAATCCTTCCTCCTCAGATGGACAGAGCCTTATTAGTGATCAGTCCGCTAGTTTCTTTGATCCCATTCATAATCTACGTTGTTTCCCATTTGTACAAAAAAATGAGAATGGGAGGAAGGCCGCAAGAGGGCCCAAGCTCCTCAAGTTCTCGCGTAAAAAATGGGAAACACCCACTTTTGGTCAAAACTAAAGAAGGACAAATAAGAGAAAGGCTTGTTTATTCAAAAAAGCCCTATATCCCTTATGATACTCATATAAATGAGTTGCCTTTACGGCCAATAGGGCCAGGCGGAGAAGTAAGGAGACGACCACAAGTCAGGTCACCAGATAGAGAGCCAGGACGCGCGGATCTACAGCGGCGTATTTCGCGCATAATGGAAGTAAGACTTTATCATTCGCTCGCATTGACTAATTACACGAATTTTCAATTCTTATGTAAAATATGTTTGATACTTGGAATTGCTTTATTTTATGACTTAGCTCCAGCGCTTTTTTTTTTCAAAGCCTGGGGCTCTTTGTTCGCCAGACGTGGCATTGATTATTCAAGTGATTAAGGATACATACATAAATCATGTCTGCAGCAACCATAAAATAACAAGTCCTTGTTCCTTGTGCAACGAACCTCTCAACCGGGTGGTGAAAGAGTGGTTCCCAAACCCCATGAATGAGACCTTCGATCCACTCGGGATTACCGGGGAGGAGGCGGCAAGGGCACAAAGAAAGACCGCCTTTGCGGTCTCATTTTAAATATTTATTCTGGGAATCGCCTTAACAGAATCTGTTTCACCGTATATCTGGCTGTCAGGCGGCGGACAACATATACGGCTATAAACACTTTCTTGTTCCATTTCGACCGTATAACACCCATCCATGGACAAGGATCCACCGACCGGGGCTCCACCGAGGGGGCTTCGAAGAAACGTGACAACGATAAGAAAGGAAACTGCATCTAAAACTGAATTTTCTCGTTCGTCTTCCCTTCCCTGTAGTTCTGTTTTGTCAAGTCTATGGTCTTCCCCGTTATGACTTAGAGCATCTCTCACGTCTTATAAGTGACTTGCGAATGAAGGGCCGGGAATCAGACACGTATAGATCCTTTCTCCTTTTTTTATGTGACCCAAAACGAGCGTAACCGCTTACCGAGGTGCGGAGCGGGGAGGACAGGTTGGTTTGAGGACCCATTGGTTAATACGGAATATGGTCAAGGTAGAAGAATAATAGAACTGGGGAGTTTGTCTTGGTAAGCAAGCAACCATAGCTTTCTGCGCCCCAACGGCGCCTTACCGGACATAGAAAATAGGTATAAGTCTTTTTTTTGTAACCCAGCAGCTTTTTCTTTCCCGTGTTAGGAGGCGCTATCTAGGTACCAATAAGTCTATTGTCTTCCAAGATAATCTCGCGATGCCCCTGCCCCTTCATTGGCTACCTATATCCCCTTCCCGCCCAAAAAGCCTTTCCACTCTCTCTGATAACCAGAATTCTTTATTTGCATCTTCGCGCTGTTAATGGTTTAATGAAGATTTCCTTTGGAAGAAAAGGTTCTATGGCTCTTGTGCTAGAATTGCTTTTGGGAGCTCAATGAAAATTCTCGTAGTGTAGTTACAGTCAACACAGTAGCTGTAACGTGAGCAGCGCTTCGCTCCTTATATAGGCTATACACCGTGCTGAATGAAAAAGTTGCCCCCATTCCCATTTCATTTGTAAGGACAACCCCTACCTCCTCTCTTCCAACTAGAATGCTTTTAGGCGTTCTGGTTTTGCTTATGCACACCGGGCTGCTTAGTCGGAATAGGCAAGCGGTGTGCTAGAGTGATGGATATATAAATTGGAGATGAAACGTAAGCTGGACATTTACCAATATGGGTCGCAGTTTGATCCAACCGGTCCCACTCGTTATTCACCCAGCGATTGGATTGAGATTTCCTTTTCGGAATCTTCTCCATCTGAAAGAAGTGGTTCTATAGGGGCCCCACAGGTCTCCAATAGTTCCGCTTCTGATTCAGATGCATTCACGTCTAGTTCTGCTTCTGATTCAGACGCATTCAGGGAGCTGACTTCTGAGGAACTCTTGACTAAGATCAGTCAGGAGCTCCAACGTAGAATGCAGGAAATCGGAGTGGACTTGCCGTCAGAAATGACAATTGAATACTTCACTTGCCGCGTGGTGATTGGCGAAGAAGAGGCGGGGGCGCTAGACCCCTCTTTTCTAATCGATGTGCTTGCAGATGTACAACAACCTGACCATATTGTTAGTTGGTATTGGGAAAGGGCCTTCGACTGTATAGCTTTACTTTATGGTGTTATTCTGTAGCTGGCCTATATGTTAGAAGGTGCAAAATCAATGGGTGCCGGAGCTGCTACAATTGCTTCAGCGGGAGCTGCTGTCGGTATTGGAAACGTCTTCAGTTCTTTGATCCATTCCGTGGCGCGAAATCCATCATTGGCAAAACAATTATTTGGTTATGCCATTTTGGGCTTTGCTCTAACCGAAGCTATTGCATCGTTTGCCCCAATGATGGCTTTTTTGATCTCATTCGTATTCTGATAAAAGAAAAAAGTTGCTTTTCTTTTACTTTGACCGGTGGGGGAAATTCCGGAAAAGCGGCCATGGACTTAACTAAAAATAAAAACTATAAAAAAATGGCCCATGGGAAAGGGAATGGGGAGGTGGGCCCCTTCTTTCTAGTTTTTTCCCGCTTTCCCGGGACTGCCCGATTGAAAGATTTCCACTCTAATTGGACTTAGGATCCGTACTATCGAAGGTATCTGCTCTTGAATGTAAGGCAATCCCGTCTTTGATTCTTCACTTTTGAGTTCCCGTCGAAAGGAGTAGTTGAGGAGCTGTGCGTTCATCGAGGAGGTTGCGAAATCGCCTTGAATAAAAACCTGAATCTAAATGATGATTGAGCTTTAACAATGGGAGACTGACTGCCTGGCTTCATCCCTTTCTTTTGAACCATAAACTTAGGCAAGAGATAGGCTTATTGCCTCTTCCGCTCCTGAACCAGTACTGAGATAAAAGGAATAAAAGGAGCCAAACCAACCCTAAAGCATAAGGTAAGCTCCTCGTTAGCGGGAAAGAAAGAAGCACCTGTTGCGAGCAAGTATGACCAGAACCTTCTTTTCTTCCCATGATGTGTTCTATCAGCGAGTGTTCTAACGGCGAAAGAGAAGCGGAACTGTCCTTTTTAGTCTAAAGATGTACGCTTAACGCGAAAGAGTTAAGGAGGCTAGACGGTAGCTAGCTTTACTCTATTCTCTCCCAGAAGCTTTGTGATAGGAGAATCTTCGTATTTCCACTGGATGGATCGATGGGATGGATAGAGTGAGTGCCCTTCTCCTCTCTTGCTTGTCCGAAGACTGGTCTCCACTCCCCTGCCCCCAGTATAACTACCAAGAAAGAGTCCATCTATTGGAAGAACCTAAGATTCGTTCGGACTCTCTCAATGAGGAATGAGGAGGGTCCCGGTCTCCCACTATTTCCTCTCTTTCGGTTGGTGTTCTTGCTTTATTTAATCGTGTCGTGTTTAGGAATTGACCGAGATCGAGACAACTGGAAATGTTAAAAAGATAGTACCTGAGGTCTAATCTACCACTTTGGCCGATGGGAACTCCTACTTCATATAAATCTTTCCTTAACCCGGGCGACGAAACCTAACTAGTTGTTTCAGGATTTGATGATGGACCTGAGTGACGAGCATTCGAAAGGGGAACGAGATGTTAAAAAATGGTATAATCAAGCACCGGAAGTATCCCAATTAGAAAGAGAAGGCTTGCTGCGAGATGACAATAAGTTAAAAGTTGGAATGGCTATACGAAGAATTTGGAAAGGCTTTCATCGCTCCGGGGAGCTGATCTGACTGAAAAGGAAGGCCGAAGCACAGGCTCTCGGTCCGGTAAGAGCTCCAACTACGGGAAGAAAAGAATTAGCGAATCAGATTGCTTACGACTTGCTTGCTACTATCGTATTATAAGACAGACTGGTTTGCATTGGTAGCTATGCTTAGCGGCGACATACTTTTTTTTTAACTGAATCTCATTGGATTGCTTTCTTTTTCTTAGTGTGGCATCTTTCTTTTTTGTTCGCTGTCCACTGGTGATATTATCATATATAAATGTAGATAGAGAAAGAGGCTAAGCTAAGCCTACGTAACGCTATGGGAACAGCTTTTTTTGTCCGCTTTCAGCTATGCTATATAGAAGCGCTACCTTGTGAAAGAAAACATCATATGTAAGTAAGTAGCATCTAGAATAGAATCCAGAGCAGCTAAGAAAAGAAAATCGAGTAGCTTGCGGGCCGGTCGTCATTGCACACTAGCTGGTCAGTGGGGGTAAGAGAGTGTTCCGTTGGTCAACAACCAACCACATGAAACTTGAAACTCTTATTAGATTTTTTTTTAGGGTACTATATAAATTCTTATATATATATGGTAAGTATAGCCCCAGAACGCAAAAAAGGTGGGGGAACCTGAGTGGTCACGATAGGAAAGAGAAATGACTATAAGGAACCAACGATTCTCTCTTCTTAAACAACCTATATCCTCCACACTTAATCAGCATTTGATAGATTATCCAACCCCGAGCAATCTTAGTTATTGGTGGGGCTTCGGTCCGTTAGCTGGTATTTGTTTAGTCATTCAGATAGTGACTGGCGTTTTTTTAGCTATGCATTACACACCTCATGTGGATCTAGCTTTCAACAGCGTAGAACACGTTATGAGAGATGTTGAAGGTGGCTGGTTGCTCCGTTATATGCATGCTAATGGGGCAAGTATGTTTCTCATTGTGGTTCACCTTCATATTTTTCGTGGTCTGTATCATGCGAGTTATAGCAGTCCTAGGGAATTTGTTCGGTGTCTCGGAGTTGTAATCTTCCTGTTAATGATTGTGACAGCTTTTACAGGATACGTACCACCTTGGGGTCAGATGAGCTTTTGGGGAGCTACAGTAATTACAAGCTTAGCTAGCGCCATACCTGTAGTAGGAGATACCATAGTGACTTGGCTTTGGGGAGGTTTCTCCGTGGACAATGCCACCTTAAATCGTTTTTTTAGTCTTCATCATTTACTCCCCTTTATTTTAGTAGGCGCCAGTCTTCTTCATCTGGCCGCATTGCATCAATATGGATCAAATAATCCATTGGGTGTACATTCAGAGATGGATCAAATTTCGTTTTACCCTTATTTTTATGTAAAGGATCTAGTAGGTTGGGTAGCTTTTGCTATCTTTTTTTCCATTTGGATTTTTTATGCTCCTAATGTTTTGGGGCATCCCGACAATTATATACCTGCTAATCCGATGCCCACCCCGCCTCATATTGTGCCGGAATGGTATTTCCTACCGATCCATGCCATTCTTCGTAGTATACCTGACAAATCGGGAGGTGTAGCCGCAATAGCACCAGTTTTTATATGTCTGTTGGCTTTACCTTTTTTTAAAAGTATGTATGTGCGTAGTTCAAGTTTTCGCCCTATTCACCAAGGAATATTTTGGTTGCTTTTGGCGGATCGCTTACTACTAGGTTGGATCGGATGTCAACCTGTGGAGGCACCATTTGTTACTATTGGACAAATTCCTCCTTTTGTTTTCTTCTTGTTCTTTGCCATAACGCCCATTCTGGGACGAGTTGGAAGAGGAATTCCAATTTTTTACACGGATGAGACTGATCAGTGACAAATTCTGACACCAATCATTTACGAGTGAGTATTACACCAAGAATTAATTGACAAGCGCATGAGTTTTCTAGTTGGCTATGTTGATATAGCTTAGATAGGAATAAGATACTCTACTAACTATAGGGTGAGAATGAAGAAGAAAAGAGACCGGAACGACCGTTGGGATAAGAAGCTGGGGAAACAGAGAGGAAAGACTTAAACAAGCTTTACCGTGCTAACCAGAGCAGGAACATCCAAATTGAAGACCGAATACATGTACATGACGGAACGACATATTAAATAAATAATACGTGATCTGATTTGATAGGCTGCCTGCAGAAAAAGTTTACCGACCACATAACAATTCATTCTTGTGTGTAGCGCGTGGGGCCGTGTCTCCCGAACGATCATAATACGGCCGCTCATCTAATATCAAATCAATCGGTAGATCTCACTTCCCTTCCCCCATACCATAGCCGGAAGGGATAGCGTATCTACAGAAGAGAGAGTATGGGCTCTTACCCTTAATTTAGTATGGAGCACCCCTTCCAGTTTCATATCTCTATAGAGTTCCATATCCTGTTACAGATCTTCCAGATGTAGAGACAGATCCAAAGCCATTTGATCGAGATCGAGTAGCTATAGCAGATCTATTTAGAGATCGGAACCCCGTTCCGGGTACACCCATTTTAGTAGCAACTGCCCCTAAGCCGGTAGGTCTCGTTCAAAAGCCACTTTTTTTGATGTGTCCCAATCAATGTGCTCGGTGATGATGTTGTCATCGCTGATGCGCAAGTTGCCGAAGTTTATTTTCAGTGTCTTCAGCCACTCAAAAATCTCTGATTTCTGACACTGGTGCATTTGAGTTTGCTAAGCGCTTTTGCGTCAAGGGTGGACGCGTGGATTTATCTGCCATGTCTGCTCGTTGTTTGCTTGCTTACCATCATCCATATGGTCTGATGGCTATATGTAAAAAATATCCATTCATTACGAAGGTTCTCTACCAAGGATAGGTTGTGGAGGTTATAGGGTCCTTGCTTGCCAAACTCAGTCATACAAGATCTCGTCACTTTGAGCGGGTTCTTGCTATGTACACCAAGCCTCGGGGTCCCAATGACTATCCATTAGAATTGTGGCTTGGCAGAGTGAGCTTTCGCTTCCTTATCTTCGAGGTTTCATTATCTCCTTCCTTCTTAAATTACTTAAATTAAAGGGATGAAACCTTCGGATTTCAAGGTGGCTCCTTATGAATTTATTCCAGCAGAAAGAGTCCGGGACTTCCTTGCTTGAGTGGTCTTTGCTCAGGAACTGGATGAAGGATTGGCTTCGGTACGTCCATTGGTACTGGAGTGTCGCGAATTCACCGGATGTTTCCTTAAGTTACTTCTTTTCTGCATCAGTCTATGAGAAAGAATGGAGGATCAGACGCGAATCGAGTGAGCTCATTCTCTTTGGTCTTCTCTGGAAGATCTATGATTTGGTAGCAGAGAAGGGTGTAGCTTGGAGCCCGCCAATGTCTTCAAGAACACCTCCCTGGATTTCGGGAATGGTTACTAGGAGGAGTCTCTGGCATGGATTTTCTAGTCGAGCCTGATGGTTTAACCGGCAAGGAATCATCATAAGACTTTAGGCACACCTGGGAGAAGGACTACCCTTAATATACGCAATTAATAAACGATACCGAATTAACTGATAAAGAGACGAAACTAACAACTGCCGTAATGAACCTAAACTAAAGACGGAAAGAGTCACTCACTTCATACCTCTCCCTTCAGTCGAGCACTTCATACCTCTTTATTAAAGAAGACTGAGTTAGTCCTAAAGCCCAAAGACGAAGGCTGAAGCAACTAAGTGTAAAGAGGACGAAGGACGAAAGCAAAAGGCGAGGAAAGAAGAAGACTAACTAGATATGTCTATAGTACCATAGCTGTAAGACCTAAGGCCGAAGCAAGGATAGCTGCTAAAGAAAGAGAAAAGAAAAACTATTATTGTTAGCAGCTTTTTCAACCTCCCCGAGGTAAGGAAGTATTGCAACCAATAGCCTTTTTACCTACTATGCCTTTCACCGGGTGAGCAAAAAGCGGTTACCTTTTGCCCGGTCTTCCTTATTATTGATAACGCACAGGGAAAGCATCATCCCTAGAAGACTGTCGCTAAACAAAAGCAATTCTTTTTCACATTCAACCATGAAACAGAGTGCGACTTGAGCAATCAAAGCTACCCCCTTTTCCACTGCTTACTACGAACAGTTGACAGCTAATGATTCTGCCCTACTTGACTTTTTCAATAACCTATTTTAGAGCTGAAAATACAACTCATTCTATCACTATTACGAAAAATAGTTGAAAGAAGTCATGCTCTACCTATTCTACCAAGAAGAGATGCAAAATAATCTTCCCCTTATTTTATTAACCTTCCCTTGCCTCGCTTCGCACCTCGTCATAGCCCTGAAAAGTTCACTCGGAGTTCTAGTTAGAGAATGGGGTATGATTAACTACTTGCCTACTGCTATCTGGGAGTCCTTCCTCGTGAGATCGAAGAAGGTATAATATTAGACAAGGTTCATTCCTGCTTAGCTGCTCTTATTCTTCTTTATCAAAGATAGCTATTCCGGAGGAGAAATCTCCTGTTAAAAGGCGACGCACCTCCTAGTCTCTGGCTATTGCTTCTTCTCGGCATCCAGATGTGAAAGCAGAACTCGCGCTTAAGGTGCCTAAGTGGGGGAAGAAGTCAGTCTCATCCCTTAACTACGAAACCGAAACTAAGCGGCTCTTCTTCATATCGAGAAATGTTGTGAGAAGGATTTCTAGCTAGTCTTCCTTAGAAACCGGGTAAATGACTTAACCAATCGAGTTGTTCACATTCAACTATGGCAATTCTTGTTAAGAGCTGAAACCAAGAGTTCAGAGCGGCCAAGCGGAATCCTAGTTTCTAAAAGCACTCATTCCCTTAGGATAGGAGCATTCGTTAGCTAATCTTTCTACGCTTAGATCTCTATTATTCTCTCTTTCTAGTTCGAGGGAATCGGGGCAGAGAAGGTTTTTATCCCTTAAAAAAGCCTTTTTCCGTTGCTCGAAGCAACCACGAGCTCTAACTTCAAGTAGGTCTAGAACCACTGAGATTAAGTTGTTTTCTATTTTCTCCAGGCTATGAAAGATCTGGGACTTCGTTCCAGGAAATCCGTATATTCTTTTAGCATATCTAGTAGGGAGAGGGGGAGACAGACAGTAAGGTATGGCGAGATCACATCTCCCGTTACTATAGTAGAGCCTGTACGGGGAATAAGATATAGTGATGCCGACAATTCTATAACTAATATGGAGAGTAACGTAACTCACTGAACCGAACCAGCCCCCACTGAACAAAACAAGCTTTAAATGGGGCTTATTCTCGCCTTACTGTAGAAAAATGGAGATTTTCTTTCTCGGCTTGACTAAACTTTCTTATACCCCTTTGAGAAGAGGAGGAATAGGAATTGAGAAACAGTGAGAAACTCAAGCGAAGCAAGAGGGAAGATGCCCGGCCGAGGGGAAGTCGTAACTGGAGTTGAATGTTGAATGTCCCAAAGGATTGATTGTTCGTGGGATGGATACCCGTTAAACGTTGGGCTATAGCTATTCTTTAAAGGACAACACAACCCACCTAAGGTAAGGGTAAGTAGGGAGAAGAGAAGAAGTAAGGCTAACCAACTCGGAATCTGCCTCTGATCGAAGAGTTCTCCTATTCTATTATTTATTCCCGCCTGCCCCCTTTGTCTGTCTGGTAAGGAGTTGTTACTGAATCTCCGCCCCTTCCTTCGGTTCGGGAGAATATTCAGTATTCTCGACCAAAGAACAAAGAAGGGTTCAGAAGTTTAAATAGATAATAAGTGAAGAAAGGAAGTTTTATTCCTATTCCTCGTTCGAGTGTTCCGTTTTGTAAGAACTGTTAACGTAAGAAATTAAATAAGAGAAGAAGGTTCCCCGTAGACCCTTTCTAGAAGCATTAGCCGGTTGGGAAGTCAATTCCTTTAAGCAAGTCAACTCATTCACCTTTCCCTTACTTTTTCAAGTCAACTACCTTTCTCGTTGGGGCTTACAATTAACGCTTTACCTTTTCTCGGACAAAGGCTGATGCCAGCTAAAGATTGAATCGGAAAGGCATTAGAGGGGTCGGCATTTTCCTCTTTATCTGATGATAAGTTGAGGTACTGTCGCCAACTACCCGAGTCAGCTTCAGAATTCTCTGTTGAATAGGATCCGGCATCACCCCTGTGCGGCCCTTGGTTAACTGCCTCGTTTCCTCCCGTCATATTCATTATCGTTTCGTTACAGATCCCGAAAGCGGCTAGAATCAAAACCAAAAGGAAGGAGCCCTCCTTCCCTTCACAGCCTAAGCCCCTACTCAAGAGGACTCGACTCCCAAGAGAGCGCCCCATTTCCCAAAGTAGGGACTGAAAGAAATCCAAAAAGCCGAGTTTAAGACAAAGAAGATAGAAAAGACTGGACACGGTTCCTACAAAGAGGAAAGGCATCGATATCTTAAAAATAAGAGTGCCATGTTTGCCCAATAAGAAGACTTTCTTCCTCAATATTCGTAGTACCTGGTAATACTTTATCATCCGAGAGTGTTCAAAAACTCTCTGCCATTTTCATTTTAGAGACACTAATCGTAGTAGAGCCGAGAATAGGGTGGAACTCTTTTTCACAATAAGAATTTTGTATACCAGCTGTGCCGATTATATGTCGGATAGGCGCCCGCCCCCAAGCCAGTGTCCATCTTCATGAAATTACATTGGTAGACGGGTTGGGACCAGCCTTCTATCCCGGTGAGCAATGTTCCTTAGGCGGGGGCAGGATTCGAACCTGCAGTTTTCAGGTCATGAGCCTGAAGAGTTGACCATTCCTCTACCCCGCTTCTTCCCCGTTTCCTTCTCTTTCTCTTACTATTTTGATAGAGGAGACTGCCCACACTGAACACCAACCCAATCTCGAAAAGAATCAGTACACGGAACTCGATCAATCCACGAAGGTGTGGCACTTCTCCACCCTCTGCTAACAGCTTTATTCTCTTATGAAATTCATTTTTTTTTTCTCCTGCAGGCGTGATCTCTTCTATTATATTAGGGGGAACTGATCCCAAACCTCAACCAGAGAACTACCATGGATTTCTCAACTTATGACATGGAAGCTGAAACTGACAACGTTCATCAATCATCTTGGAAGAGAAAAACGCATCTACCAACCATGGCAACAATCACTTCTTGTGAAAGTCTTAGGCACAAATGCTGTCCTCAATAGACCCCATAGGGCTTGGAAAAGCCTTGATTTTCAGCTTGAAAGAAGGGCTAAAAATGAACATATCGAGCCTTGCAGAAGACTTTCTCCATTGCGGTAGATGAGCCTCAAAGCGGACAGTCAAGCTTCATGTGATGATTCGTGGTAATTCCCTCTTCTTCTGCTTCTCGGATCGGATGAGAATAAATAAAGGTATTTAAGAGGGAGAAATAGAGTTTTCAAAAGAATTGTTTAGCCAATGATGGATTTCTGGTTACAGAATGAATTAAAGAACTAAAGACATTGACAATGGGGGAGGCTCGGGATTTGATTGTCTGTCCACCCGCTTAACTAATGACCGTAGCCAAAAGCGAACTTCATCCTTTGTACCTGCTTACCGTCTTTCTAACTGAGATGCCATAACTCTTCCTTCAGCATATGCGGATCTAACTAACTAGGTTGGCCGTAGACATAGGTTTTCCCGAGGCGGATCACCATCCCTAATTCAAGAGCCTGAACCTATCTGTAGTCGATCAGAGGTGAATCTATCACACAGTCTGAACGGATCGAAATCTCTTACTGAACGGCTAGAATAGGCCAAACAAGCAAAGGAATGAGCGCCTCGCCTTTACTCTAATCTAATAAGGGCGTTAGCGCAGTGCGAGTTACGTTCGATGTGGTGTCCTGTAGACTTTGGTCTCGATCAACTCAGTGCTTAGATAAGATTTTCAATCTACTGTAGAGGGCTATGGCTGAAACATGGTTCTGGCTAGAGCACTTTGGGTTTTATCGCTCCTCTCTCGAATCCTCTGTATTGGTGTAGTATATAAGACTATATGCGCACCCGAGCGAAAACTTGTAAAGTTAGAGTGAGTAGGTTAAGGTGTGTCCAAAGGCAACCTGTCCGGTTGGGAAAGCGATATGGACAGGTCAACCCTGGTCGATGTCCCGTGTTAACGGTAGCATCGATATCTCGGGTTAGTCACCGAGACGCCCCCCATGGTGGGACAAGTTCCCCATAATTTAGGAGAGTTGTTGTCGACATTGGCTTAGCGCAATAGTCTTTGATCTGGGATACGGACTTCGGAGGGGAGTCACTTCCGAGTCGCCCAGCTGGCAACATGGCGAATGTCAGGCTGCGAATGTATAAAAAAAACACCATGACTCACTAGTTCTTCCAAATATTACTGCGCTCAGTGCCGACTCCATGGCGTGGGATCTTTGAAGGCCCCAAGACCATTATCGCGGTCTTAAATGAGGCCACGCTTTTGGTTTTCGACGATTACACCAAGGATAGATGCATCGCTACATTCCTTCTAGACAAGAAGGTATACACTGGTTAAGGAGGAAAGAAATAAGTATTTTTATTAAAGGCTCTTTATCTAAAGCAGTGTGCCTCTGCGCTGCAGAAAGCTTATGCCGGAGATCCAGCAACCAGAAGACTCCCTTTTCCAGGATCTCTCACCCGTTCAGGGTACACAACGATTATTCCATCCTTCCATAGAAGAATGATATTATATAAGGATGAGAAGGCTGATATGCTTGTCAAACTAGATCTGTCTGTCTTTTCGCTTTGCCGAGCCATAAAGCTCGCCAAACGAATAGAGAAAAGTATAGTGAGCAGCATTGCACAACCGTCTGAGTCGATGCAGCCCTTGCTACAGATTTGTGATCTTGTAGCTCGGTCTACAGAAACTCTTCTCCGTCGGTACTGTCCTAGTATAGGTGTAGGTTCTATCCCCCTTGTCCAAGGGATAAGATTGAACCCTACATGGAAGGCGATTCCTTCAAAGAGTGCTGTGAAGGATAGGAAAGCAGATAAGGGAATATTTTAGAATTTCCCTTATGAGTTGTTTTGGATGTTCTTCCATGGTTTCGGTTTATCACCGATTCCGTGGAGTGGCTTCCCAACTCTTACTAGCTTTATAAGGTATCCCTTCGATCCAAACAACGAGCTGATTTCCAGATGGTCTTCAGCGTCGTCTATGGAAACGGCGAAACTTCTTCGCCAAGAAATTCCTATCGTGCCGGTTATCCCGGCCGACTCGCTTATTCCACCGATTCGGGTGCAGGGAAGAGAAGGTTATTCGCCATTGGTAACTTTGGACTCCAAAGGCTACTCAGTCCCTTCCATGATTTTCTCATGGAGGTTCTGAGGAAACTTCCGACGGACGGTACCTCCAATCTGGTACGTCCACTGGATCGCCTTGTTGGATTCTCCAAGGTGTATTCGTTTGATCTGAAATCTGCCACAGATAGGTGGACACTTCCGCTTCAAACATACATCGCTGAACGGTTGTTCGGTGAAACTTTTGGGAGTTTCATGAATGAAACTTTCCGTCAGTTCCCGTTCAATGATCTGTTATTGAAGAAGTTACATATTGGTAAAGGGCGAACTCTTTTCTTTAGAAAAGGGCAGCCCTTGGGTTACCAGTCTTCTTGGCCTCTCTTCACTTTAACACATCACTTGGTGATGTTTTACTGTGCGGAGAAGGTTTACCTAGGAAAGCGCTTTGATAGGTACGCTATCTTAGGCGTAGACGTATGTATCGCTGATGATAGGGTCGCTTCTGTCTACCGTAAGGTAGTCAATGATCTAGGTGTTGAGATATCAGCATCAAAATCATTGATTTCTGATACTGGTGGAGCAGAATTCGCTAAGCGTTTTCGGTGTAAGAATATGTCGGTGGATCTTTCCCCGATATCATTCCGAAACCTTCAGAACGCTCACCATATTCAAGGAGTAAACTCCTTGGTACACATGTACCCTAAAAACGGATTTAGTACATTGTGTAGATTATATGGTTCAGGGTACAATACCCTGTCGCGATTATCCCATACCATGTCTCCTCGATACTTACGTATTAAGGCGATATGGGATAGGAAGCGGCTACCATTCGATATATGGCTTGGCCGATTGAGGCCTTTAAATCCTTATTTACGAGGATAAACCTTCGTGAAGCTTATAAGCCTAAGGATCTCAAAGTGGCGCCTCAAGAACTTTACGAAAGTGAAGTTTTTGAGTACCTATCTGAGATCACCTTAGTAAGGAATTGGATGTCTCAGTGGCTGAACTATGTACGATGGTATTCTACCGTCGCTATGCATCCTGGTGTCTCCTTTCAGGACTTCTTATCCGCTCCTGTCGTAACGAGTCGGTGGAATACCACTCGTGAGGATCGACATCTTATTCGATTTGGGTTGATGTGGCGCCTCTACGATGAGGTTGCGAGGAGAGGTCTTGATTTTCGAGTTCCAATACTCGAATATCGAACAGGACTAAGTTCTGTAGTCCTGCTCGGAGGAGTCTCCGGAACAGGTTTTCTTGTGTTCGCAGAAGGGCTTAACCAACCCCATGCGAGGAGCGGTTCCTTCTGTATAAACTGCAGTTGTAACCCTCGATCGCCTTAATTGCAAGCGGTCATAAGACTTTTTTTTAGGTCAGACGATAATTCTCCGATAGCAGACCCTTTGCCGCCGGAAAAGAAATATGTTATTGGGGAATTCTGGATTCTCGAACAAGTCTCTCTGATTCCCTTTTCTTCTATAAGTATAAGGGGATTGATTAAGGGGAAGCCTCCATCGCTTTATCTATCATAGTCAAAGTAACTCCTTCTTAAAGGAAGATTGATTCTCACATCGAGGAAGATAAGATTTAGAGCGCTTTCTCACTTATGAAATTCCCACTACAATAAGATTGGAAACCAAATCACCAGGTATCCGCTCTTAGGTTTCACAAATCTCTACTTCTTCCGGAAGTTTGACTTCTCTTTGTCAAATCCAACAGAATCAAGAGACGGAGCAGGAACACGATCAGGTTTAGGCGAAGTAGTTAGGACAGGAAGCATAAGCTAACTCGACACTCGGCAGAGGGCCTCGAAATAGAGGAGAGATAGGAAAGCCCTTAGATTAGGGGTCAGTTTCCACACCTGAGGACTAATCCGGATATTAGCTAGTTTTTGGGAGATGGACTGATTCATCCCTTTCTTTGGTTCGGGAGTCTTTCTTTATCTTTGGCTGTGAGGGAGTTTCACCGACTAGTCTTGATTATCCTAATAATCAAGATAAGCGCAATTAAGCCACAACCTAAATTCAAGACAGCTCGCCCTTAGCTCAACAAATCGTTACGCTCGGGTACCTTAGACAACTTTTAGCCTTGCCTCCACTTGCTGAAAACCCCTTCGCTCCACTCCTTTACAAAGACAGTAGGAGTCCCAACAAGCTTCAGTCATTCAAAAGCTTGTGGAATCTCGGACTATGTGACTCCTTGTTGTTCCGCCATGAAGGCCTTTCTAGAGCATTAGGATGTGGATTACAGTTCTAATGTAGGGGGTGAGTCTATGAGCATGCCAATCTTTACGCTAGAAAGAAGGGTTTACAAGGCCTTTCTGGAATAAATCCTGTAATTGCATTAATAGGTATCTCAACCGTGCAGTTGCTATCAACTAATCCCTTTGCCGGAATGTGTACTTGGATTACTGCCAGGGATGGAATCGCTGTGAGGGCAGGAACGAAAAAGCCCACATGAAATCAATTCTTTTGAAGTGCCCCATCCCTATGGGTCACTTCACTCTCGATCTCCCGTTCCCAGTTGGTTCTACTATTTATATCTTTTTCAAATCTAAGAATGTCGTAAATAAATGATATTCTATGGAAATGATACCGTAGAAAGTTAAGTAAAAAAGAAATAACATAAGTGAGCATGTTTTGCATTTCGACTCGTGCGAGAATCATCGATTGAAAGTCGATCTAGAAATTCTAGTAATCTGAGATGATGACTCCTTGCTTTTCGATGCCAAAGGCGAAGCGCAGATCAAGGTCCCCGTTTCGCCCCCTCTCTCGGCTCGGCAAGAATGAGAGAACCATTTTCGAAAACTCCGAAGAGAGCCTATTCTATCTTTGGTCTTTTTCCCATGAGAAAAGAGAGAAGTGCAGCAGCTATAAGTACTTTTCTTTTTGAGAAAGAATTCACTTTTTTTACCATAAATAGTCGAGCCCGCCATTCCCATAGCTATCTCAGATGCTTGTTTCCTAATCCCATCGGCCATAACGTGGTCTATCTGGGTTGGTCTAACTCCTTGGCTTGGATATGGTTATTATTCCCGGGTCACAGTAAGAAAGGATAAGCTATATATAAATACATTACCCTGAAAATAAATACACCACGAATGGCTTCGTAAAGCTCCTCGCAATATATCGTTAGGAGGATGGGACGACGTGACGGATTGGAAAGCACTTTTACCATAGCCACTTCTACCGGTATCAGATGACCACTGGGCTAGGCTTATACGATCTCGTTGAGAAGCTATTCTAAGAGCTAAGAGGAAGGAAGAAGCAGCGGATTAGCGACATCTAAGACTAGTTTCGCTTCCTTACTCGCTTACTACAGCAGCTTATTTCCTCTTATCGACAAGCAAGGAGTTTTCTCACCAAATAGCAGCTGCACCGATGAAACAAGGGAGTTCTTTCGCAGAGACAAGGGAAAACAATCATTCAATGAGGTATGGTACCACACAAGAAAGACAAGTTGCAGCTGATCGTAGACCAATGAACAAGTGTATCTATTTATTTGCGACATAAGTCTCAGCTTACAACCGATTAGCGACTATTCCATCCTAACCACTTTTCCTTAAACGGGAAAGTTCCTCCAACAGAGGTAAGCAGGGAATACAGTGATATCCGACTTTCGGTGGGGAAACCGTAGACTGAACTGAAACCTACACTCTTTCTTGTGTGTAATGAGCGGCTACTAGTTAGAATTAATTATTTTCGGTGTTTAACACCAACTCCTTTTATAAGCTCTTCTTAAACCATTGGCAGGGAACTGAGTAACCTAAGGCGAATCCCCGGAGCGAGGACCGCTAACTACACTCTTTGAATCTCTTACTAAGCCAGTGTTTGAGCTCTTTGCCTTTGCCTTAGCGCGTCTTGGCTAACCCCCGAGCAAACCACCCTGATGAGCGCTATTGCTCGGTTAGCATTAAGTGAGAAGGCACTGAAGAAAAGAAGATATATGAGACCTCCGATCAAAGAACCCATACTTTTCAAAAAAAAGCAGAGAAGATCAAAGAAATGGAACCTAGAGAGAGAAGAAAAGCTTAGCGAGGAGATCAGGAATGAGGCGGAGATCGACGGCATTCCAAAGGTAAGACGACGACGAGATTCCTCTGAGAATCGGGTACAAGAACGTATTGTCGCCGCAGTTAACGGAAGAGTCCCCGAGGACGAAGAGAGCAGAGATTATAAAGAGCGCAAAGAGAGAGCTTTCGCAAAGGTTAGCGAATAATAAAATTTCCTCCCATCCATCCTTCCGACAACGCATTCAATAGCATAAGGCTTCGCTACCTGACTTATCAGCCAGCAAGTAAACTACCTTTTTTTGTCTTAATGTTACTGACTGCATTAGCACTTGTTGAATTGGTCTTCTCTCTTTTAACTCATCCATGAGTGAAGGGACCCATTGGAGGATGGGGCCCGAACGTCAGTCATCATTAACTCTTCTATTCTAGTGGACATGAGGGAACGGACTCCTAGCTATTCCCCCGTAGTCCCCAAAAGCGTAGCATATGAGGTAGTGACAGAATGTCACTAGTAACCAGTAGAGAAAGTAAGCTATCTTTCTTAACTAGCTTCAAGAGAAGTGAAGTAGCCTATTGAAGCGGGGATGGGATACGAACGCTTAAGAAAGAGTTGCTTTTGAGTTCCCACTCTGATTCTGAAGGGCGTAACTCCTTCTTAAATAAAGGCAATTAAATCACTCTGAAAAGCCTTATTTACAGGCATACCCGAGACTCGCTTCATCAAAGGAAAGACTATTAAGAAAAAGTAACTGCCTTACCTTACGCCTTAGCTCGAAGAAGAAAGCTCTAACCAAGGAACTCCTAGCAGCCAGAGAACAAACAAGTATTGCCTATATAGAGAAAGGACAGTACAGCTACTTCTTATTCCTTCCTATACCTATAGTCGAAGGGGCTTCCCGAAAGCATTGATTGAATGTCTACCTAGCAAGGAAAGGAAGGAAGTGACTTGGGTATGAAACATAGCTATGATTCGCAGCGAGAAAAAAATGTATGAATAAAGAAAGAAATAGAATTACCTGCTGCTTTGCTAATGTTACGATCTTACTGTCAGAAAAGCCAGAAGGAAAAGCCCATCTAAGCGGGGAAGTAAGACCGCTTCGCTCCTTATAAATTGTAGCAGCGCCGGCACCCATTGTTTGAATACCCGATCCGATAGTCACCATTTCTACTAGGCTCACAGCAATGAGGTCTCATCCCTTGGGTATTAAAGGGGTATTTAAGGAATTGATAGAGATGAATCCCCTAGCTAGCAGAAGTTTGACTATTCTTCCTAACACTTTCCACTCACTGCCAAAAGCACTTTTATGAATATGATAAATGTGGCCTACCACAAAAGCTCACTAGATGGATTGATCAGCCAATGGAGGAAGAAAAACCTCAACTGGATCAAAGAACTGATCCCAACTTCCGACATCTGATGGATGGATTTCAAGCCCGGGATTGGGCAGGGGAAAAAAGGTTATTCGCTATTGGCTCACCCTAAAAATCAGTGGTTTTCTCAAAAGTTGGCATGAAAGAGAAGGTTGTTGAGTTTACTTCTTTGCTGAAGTAAGAAAGGAAATCCGCTTTCAAGGCAGTTCCTTGTTTTCTTAGAGTGCGAGAGGGGGTGAAGAATAGACTTGGCTTTCCAATTCAAATAAGATCTTTCTCTGCGCCGTCAAAAGCCTCTTTGAGACAAATCCGCTAATTCTGTAAGAGTGTAGTCCAGCCAACTCCTCAAGGGAAGGAACTGATTGAACATTAATTCTTTATCAAAGACCGGAAAGGCCCGAGTCCTTTTGTTTTGGATTTCTTTCCTTTTGTAGGAACAGAATCTGCTGCTGCTAGAGAATACGCCCTTACTTTTACAGAATCCCAAAAACATTAAAAAGGCAGTGATTGGCCTACTAGGAGTAGGAGTAAGTAAGGTTTAGGCTTTATGGTTGATTAGTGAGCCCTTGCTCGCAGTCCTCTTCCAAGTCTGCTGAAGACGTCTTCTCCTCTCTCAAATATGGCGCCACCCCCATTAGCCGAAGTATGGCCGCCTGTAGGCTTTTCTTCCTTCTTTACTTTACTTTAGTATCGGACTTTAGGCTATTATGCTCTCCCAGATATCTATACCTACCGTTTGCGTTAAGATCGCTGTTTGGTATTCATATTCAAATCTTTCTGTCTTCAATTTCAGACCATCGCCTTTGCATATCAACTAGGTTGGATCGGATGTCACCCTGTGGAGGATCCATCATCACCCCTAAGGCTATTGCATCCTTTGCCTTAATGAAACTCACTGGCCTATCTTGCTGGAAAAACCGCCCTGCCTGCTCAGATGCGTCAATCCGCCTATCGGTACCCTTTTCGAGAGCTCTAGTAATTCTTGGTAGGAGGGGACTAATACTGTAGATAAGGTTCATTGCTATTTGCTCTCCCGCTACGCTAGCACTTAAGAGACTATCTTAGCCCAGAGTGAGAGATCACAATAAGGATTACCAAAAGTAGGCAGTACTGCGGTACCAGTCCACGACTACCATTTCTGTAACTTAACTTCCCTGCCCCCTTTCCACTCAGTCTCATTTTCGGACTTCAGGAGCATTGAGTAAAGGTAGGCACGGGGTCGGGAAGATCTACTCATTCAAAGGGAAAGCGCACCCCTCTATTTATCAAAAGAAGAAGAGTTAGTGGCGCACGCCAGTGAGGTTTTATTTCCTTGTTGGGTGTAGCGGAGATCTCGATGTCAAGTCAAGGCAGGGAATGGAATGCTAACAAGGGGTGATATGCTACTCCGGGAGATGTAGAGTGTATAGAAACTTCTTTGATCATGACGATAGGGGCCTTCATCTTCCGGGACTACAAATGACTTGAGTCCACTGGCCTATCAATAGGAGTTTGACGGCAGGCAGATCTTGGTATTTGGAGAGACAAGGCAGGCGAATCAAGTCAGATGGAACTCCTTTTGATTTACTGCTCCCCCTTCGTGGCATGTTGTGGTCAGATGCCACTCCTTAAGGAGCCTTAAAGAGTGCGGGGTGGAAATGATTTGTTGTTTTACCTCGCCAAGCATACGGGCATACCTCCCATCCAGAATAATGAATTTAATAATTTATGAAGGCCCACCCCCCAGGGGAAGCAAAGAGATCCGCTGGAGGAACGAACTTATCGATAGCAGTTCTCGCTGCTGGTGGGATGGGGCTATGTAGCGCTAATGGACCAGACCAAGTGTCATCATATGGCCTGGCCCGCCTTTGGAAGAAGAATGAGGAGCGCGTGAACCATGTTACTAAGTAGGTAGAATTCAAATGGCCCGGCCCCAATCAATCGAACGTCGAACAGGGAACGACCGTCGAGGCCTTCCTCATTGAGCAGCCAGATGTCTCGTTCCACCTCGTGAACCGAACTACGTTGAGCCTGTCAGGAAGCTCACCTGGATACAGAGCAGAAGAGCTAATCAGCTTTGTCGATCGTTCGCCCAATCTTCGCACCATCCTTCAAAAAGATATGCATGTTCTTTTCTTTCTTCTTCAATAAAGAGAATCACCTTACGATCGTATTGCCATGGTCGCCCAAGCAAGAGGTGACAGGCAGTGTTCGGTCTGTTATCCGTTTTTTTCATTTGAGAAATTCAGTCCCGAATTTCACTTATGGCTTGTTTCCTTGATGAGGTAACCGAGTAAAGGGAGGGACCGCTCAGGCTGGGCCACGTAGCACGAACCGTGTCCGGTTCCAAGAATAGAAGTAAGTAGTGGTATTGTCATTCTTTTGATCTATATCGATGATCTCTTGATGCGGAAGAGTTCCCAGAAACTTCATGCTCCAAGTCTTGCGGTCGCCGAGGACGTACGCTGAACCAGATTAAATCGGTGCCTTAACGTCGGGTAATTTCGCATTCGTTGTGGCATTGGTGAACTCGAGTTGCCAGTTCGAGCTAGACGGTTTACTGACGTCTTCTTTCCCCATATTTCCAAAGAGAAGGCAGCTCTCCTAAGGTTTCCCCCGGGTGAATTCGGTGTCTGGGCAGCCCCTTCGGATTCAAGGCAGATGTCATTTTGCCACTTGTTATATTACGCCAGGTGGAGTCCCTTTGACACCTAGCCCAGCCTCTCTATTTCAAGCTCAGGAGAGAAAGTGAGTGCCATCCCCACCCAATACTAGTGATCTTTTTTTTCTTCCTTCTTTCTTCTTAATGGTCCTATATAGGGAGTGAGCGAACCGTTTCGCAAGGGGCACGAACGCTCTAAAATAAGGCAAAAAGACTCTCTTTTACTTTGGGTGCAAAGCATTAATTTAATAAGAGAAGAGAGCTCGGATCTTGCCAAGAGAGGAGTTGGCACCGCAGCACTTTGAATGGTATAGCCATCCAAAAGCTAAGTAGATAGGAAAGGATGAATTTGCATAGATCTAGAGAAGAGAGAACCCACCTATGAGACTAGTTTTCTACTTAATTAATAGACAAGGCAAGGGCTCCCCGGTGATAACTTATCCTGCGAAATCAAGGACAACAATATCTTATTGTGGAGGCAGTCGAAAAATATCACCGGAGTCGTGAACGAAGGAGGAAGGAGTCTTTTCCTTGACTGAAGTCTTGCTGCAAAGACTCCCCCCTTCCTTCGCGAGCAACCTGCCCTTATTTCGATGCACCGGCCGATCAACCGCTTTCCCTAACCTACGACTCTGAAGCAAGGAGCTTACCACGAACCGACTTCGATGACTTGGCTTACTAAGGAACCATTTATTCCGACTTCATGGCTTGCGCGTGGTGACTTGCGATCGGTGAATCAGAAGGCGGTGAAAAGGGGATATCTTCTACTGAACTACGCGGAATCGGGTATAGAATATGTGCCACTTGAAGAGGTGGCTAGCTGCTTTCCGGCTTATGTGCTTTCTATTAAGAACTCGTTATCGGCCAATTGGTAAGGCTAATTTCGCCCGGCATCAACCGGCCTTCAAAGAAAGGCTTAGTCACCGGACTTTGACTCCTTTTCTTTTGCGGATCGAGATGCTGAAACGAGAGAAGCCGCATCCCCACCAGAGGGCTCATACCCGGCGACCGTCTACCCACGATGAAAGAATGAAACCGGCCTCTGAAAAGGCTAGCTCCAATTCCGTCTATGCTGGCCTAGTTGGAACGATTTCTTTCTCTGCCGACTTTGAACCTACTACAGCTCACCTACCCGTACGCCGTCTTTTTTATCTTTCTAAAATTCCCCGTCTTCCTTCGCTTCAAGCTAACTTGAGCTAGGGCATGGTCGGGTTACAGAGATTGAGGAATGGGGGCTATGAGACCTGTAAGAGCGGATTCAAGACTTTCAACCTTCAGCTTGGCACACGTCAGCGCTACTAGGAATAGACAGCTAGCCCCGCTGCGCACCTTGGACAGCTACTGGTACTGGCACGCTTGCTTGCGACTGGCTGACTTCTATCTAACAACCATAAACCGGAATTCTTACTTGAACTAACGGAGTCAAATTATTCTCCCTTCCCTTCCATTAAAGGATTTTTCCATTTTTCCTTCGTCACTGTATGGAGCATTTGTCTCATAGTTGATACTTTCTTTACTCCATCTACGCTACCGCGTCTTTCTTTTTTCCCAATTCAGTCTATTATCCTCAAATTCCGTTGAAGAATTGGTGCAGTAAAGAATGCTTCAAGAGTCACCTCTGGGTCCAAAGCATGCTTATAGTACCCTTGACAGTACCGCAGCCATTGCTTAACCCACACCCTGAGAGTGGTCCATTTGAGGTTTTTATTCCAAGGACCAATTCGTTCGGAGGCAGGATCCACTCTTGAGGCCGCATCCCATTTCGTAGGGGATCAATAAGATGTCCCCGAAGGTAGGGAGGTCGGCTTCGTGCAGATAGATGTTTGCCGGGGGAGATTGGTGCTCTCCTTGACCTTTGTCCCTATCCGAGGTAGGGTA